TTTATGATAAATGATCCATTTGCCCCGAAATGACCCAGTCCAATAGGGAAATCCCAATTCAGTGGGCCTTTCGATACAATCAAATAGATTGCCACAAGGGCGCCATATTCTAGGAGCCCAAACTATGTGATTGAATAAATCCTCCTCTATCTGTTGCGGATCGAGGGCCCCTTCCCCTTCTTCAAACTCCGATTCGTATTTTTCATATAGAAATCTCTGATCAACGATAGAACAAGATCCATTTTGCATCATATCTAACTGATTCCTTGGTTCGGACCGAAGAAGTAATGTCACTCGATTATTATCAAACTGACTGCAATATTTTTCTGTCCGTGAGGATCCCGCCAGAGCCAGAGCGCCTTCTACTTCTAATAGTAATAATAGTAATAGGCCATGAACTAGATCAGAATCATTCTCAACGAATCCATAAGAAGTGATCCAATTTTTTTCATCGTGTCTGGATGAAGCCCAAAGATCTTGAGCGACCGATCCGGCAGAACAACTCAAAAGATAAAGAAGTATCGTGAATTTCTTCATGCTCGTTCCAAGTTCGAAGTACCATTTGTACAAATAAGAATCCCCTCCCTTACATGATTTCTTCTTCATATAGATAGATATAGGATCTATGGGGCAATTACTTAGAAGTACATTTTGTGTAACAGCCCTTCCTATCTGATAGAAAAGGATCCCATGATCCTGAACCGATCTTATCTGGGATCGAAAATCCCAAGTTTTTCTATGAAGAGCTGATCTAATTGTATTAGTTTCTATAATGGATTTCTTCTGTGTAATACTAATCGATAGGGCCTCATTGATAAGTGCTACAAGATCTCGCGCATTGGAACCCATGGTTATGGACCCGAATCCGTTAGTATGGAACATCTTCTTTTCCAAGTGAAATCCCCTAGTATATGAAAGAATGAAAAAGTGCTTTCGTTGTTGTGGAAGAAGAAGCCTTCGTATCTTAATGCATGTATTTAATTTATTCGGAGCTATTAGAGCGGGATCCACTTTTTGGGGAATATGAGTCGAAGCAATAACAAGAATCTTTCCAGTGGAACATCTTTCACAATCCCTGGAGAGATAGTTCTCTAATAGACCGAGGGATAAGTAATTCGACTCATTCACATGCAGATCATGAATGTTTGGAATCCATATTATGCAAGGAGACATTGCTTTTGCTAATTCGAATTGAAGGGTGATATCAAATCGGTCTATTTTCGGCGTCATATACATAGTTAGCACATTCGTCATAGTTAGCAGCTCCGTATCAATATCAAGGTCATCATCACTATCATCAATATCGTCACTATCATCAATATCGATATCATCAATAAGATAACCCTTAGGCTTGTCATCCAGGAACTTGTTCGGAAATACCGTAATGAAAGGAACATAGGAGTTTGTCGCTAGGTATTTGACCAAACAGGATCGTCCAGTTCCTATAGAACCTATCACTAAAATACCTCTAGAAGGGGATAGGGCTAAGCGGAGCGAAAAGGGTTTTCCATGAGGAGATGGGGAAGGAAAATGAAAACTATTAGCCCCACACGAGGTTTGTGAATAAGTGATTGTCTGATAATGAGCAAGGAATATCCGTCTTTCTGCTAAACAGGATCTATTGAACTCATAATTCATTAGATCCTTTTTATGAATGTCAACTAAGTATCGTAAGGAAATTGATCCCGGTTGTTCAATCATTTGATAACCAGAGTCATTCTTTGATAAATGATCACTATAAGTCAGACTCAATAGAATTTGATCAATCCTTTTTTCTGTCGTTAAGGTGGAGAACTGAACCAAGAATTCTCTTTCTTCATCATCAATCGAATCACTGTTCGCGACCCAGAATTCTATTTTCTCATCAATCCAATCACCGTTCACGTTTTTTCTTTTTCTTATCAATGAATAGATCTCTTTACTTGTACGACTTAGATGTCTCGTATTTCTCGAAAAAATGATTCGATTGATGGGATTTGGTATGATACTTACAAGATCGATGAGATTGATCTTCCAATATTTATTCTTAGAACGTATTGATTTGACCCCATAAGCGGGACCACCACCCAATAGCATGTTGCCACCAGAAGCAGAACCCCGTATTTCTTCCAGAGAATCTCCTAATTGTTCCAGAACAACTAGAAAGAGATTCTTTAACCAGAAAGAATTCAGTTCAGATGTAGGATACCTATCCAGAAGTTTTCGAAATTCCATCATGTATGATGGAATCATCAAAGATTTGATCTTTTCTAACTCTGTCTGTAACTCACTAGAGGCTCGGGAAACAAAGAGAAGATGTATACGAACGAGATATCCAGCAACAAGAAGAAGGAAAAAGATGGAATAGAGGAACTCCCGAGCATTTGTTGATCTCAGATGTGCCCATATCAATGGAACGGGTGACTCATTATTTCGATGAATCATTTCTTCGGACAGAAGAAGATTCTGTAAACATTGACTCGAAATCTCACTTATCAGAGTCCATTGTGGAAGAATCTTC